ATTTAGATTAAGAGAAGTATATAAATTAAGCGAAATTAAAGAAGAAAAAGATTCCATGATAAGCAATCAGATAATTCACGAATCATTTAATCAAATTGCATCTCCGAGTTCGTCAAATTATTCATTGACGGAAAAAAAAACGAAGGATCTCGCTGATAGAACAAGTAAAATTCAAAATCAAATAAAAAGAATCTCAAAAGAGAAAAAAAAAGTAACTCCAAGAATAAATAATCTTAGTCCTAACAAAACAAATTCTAATGCTAAAAGATTCGAAAAATGGCAAATATTAAAAAGAAGAAATGTTCGATTAATCTATAAATTCCCCCCTTTTTTTAAAATTTTCATTGAAAAAATCTACACAGATCTATTTTTATCTATCATTAATATTCCCAGAATAAATACAAAACTTTTTCTTAAAGTAACAAAAAAAATTATTGATAAATCGATTTACAATAATGAAAGAAAACAAGAAAGAATTAATAAAAAAAAGAAAACTCCAATTACATTTATTTCGACTATAAAAAAGCCATTTGATAATATTAGTAATATTAAAGAAAATTCACGTATTTTTTATGACTTATCCTACGTGTCACAAGCATATGTATTTTACAAATTATCACAAATTCAAATTAGGAACTCGGTAAGATCTGTTGTTCAATATCAAAGAATCCCCCCTTTTCTTAAGTCTAAAATAAAGGATTCTTTTGAAAGACAAGGAATGATTCATTCGAAATTAGCAAATAAAAAACTTCCAAGCTATGAAACGAATCAATGGAAAAACTGGTTAAAAGGACATTATCAATACCATTTATCTCAGACCGGATGGTCTAGATTAATACCAGAAAAATGGCGAAATAGAGTTCGCCAGCGTTGTATAGTTAAAAAGGAAAATTTAAGCAAACGGCATTCATATGAAAAAGACCAATTGGTTGGTTCCAAAAAAAAATCGGAAGTATATTTATTATCCAATGAAAAAAGTAATTTTCAAAAATATTATAGATATAATCTTTTATCATATAAATTTATTAATTATGATAATAAAACGGAATGTTTTTTTTATAGATTTCCCTTTCAAGAAAATAAGAACCAAGAAATTTATTCTACTTATAACAGGCCTAAAAAGGCCTTTTTTGATATACTGAGGAACATCCCTATTCAAAATGATCTAGGACAGGTTGATATTCCATATATGGAAAAATCGGCCGATAGAAAAAACTTTGATTGGAAATTTTTCAATTTTTATCTTAGCCAAAAAGCCGATATTGAGACCTGGATCATTATTGATACCAATAGGAATCAAAATACTCAAATTCCTACTAACAATTCTCAAATAATTTCTAAAAAAAATATTTTTTATCTTATGATTCCAGAAACCAATTCACCAAACCCCCACAAAGGATTTTTTGATTGGATGGGAATGAATGAAAAAATACTAAAGCGCCCCATATCGAATCTGGAATTTTGGCTCTTCCCAGAATTTGTGTTACTTTATAAGGCATATAAAACAAAACCTTGGTTTATACCAAGCAAATTACTTCTTTTAAATTTAAATAGTAGTGAAAATAAAAAGATTAATGAAAAGAAAAAGATTAATTTGTTGATAGCCTCGAATAAAAAGCATCGAAATCAAGAAGAAAAAGAACCCATAAGTCAAGGAGATCGTGGATCCGTTCTCTCACAACAAAAAGATATTGAAGATAATTATGCAAGCTTGGACATAAAAAAGGGGAAAAAGAGAAAACAATACAAAAGCAATACAGAAGCAGAACTAGATTTCTTCCTGAAACGTTATTTGGTTTTTCAATTGAAATGGTGCACAACTTTAAATCAAAGAATGATCAATAATATCAAGGCATATTGTCTTCTGCTTAGACTGATAGATCCAAAAAAAATGACTATAACCTCCATTCAAAAGAGAGAAATCAATTTGGATAGAATGCCGATTCAAAGTAATTTAACTCTTTCAGAATTAATGAAGAGGGGGGTATTGATTGTAGAACCACTTCGTTTGTCTGGAAAAAAAGATGGACAATTTATTATGTACCAAACCGTAGGTATTTCGTTGCTTCATAAGAGTAAGCATCAAATTAATCAAAAATATCAAGAGCAAAGATATGTTTCTAGGACAAATTTGGATGAAACAATTTCACCACATCAAAGAATAAATGAAAATAGAAACAAAAATCATTTTGATTTACTTGTTCCAGAAAATATTTTATCGTTTAAACATCGTAGAAAAGCGAGAATTCTAATTTGTTTCAATTCAAAGAATGAAAATTATACATATAGAAATCCAGTATTTTGGAATAGAAAGAACATAAAAAACAGCAGCCGAGTTTCACATGACAATAATTATCTTGATAGAGAGAAAAATCAATTAATGAAATTAAAGTTCTTTCTTTGGCCTAATTATCGATTAGAAGATTTAGCTTGTATGAATCGTTATTGGTTTGATACCAATAATGGCAGTCGTTTCAGTATGTTAAGAATACATCTGTATCCGCGATTGAAATTCTGTGAATAATACAATTTTTCTATATATACCCTAAACCCTATTTCTATATACCCTATATATAATCTATATTAATCTATATATAATATAGGGTATATAAAAGTAAACAAATATACAGATCACGTACTTTTCTTGTCTCACATTTCATTCTAGTATTCAATATGAAATGAATTATGAATAATATCTCAATTAGTTTTCCAAATGAATCAATAGAAACTTCTTAATTTTAGGTCTAAATTCTTCGATGCAAAAATGTACCAATCTTTTTCTATTCCTATCTAAATCCAATTTCCAATTCGATTGATTGGTTTGAATTCAGAAAGGAGTTATTTGGATTAAATTATTGTATATACCACATCAAAATTAATGGCATTATTATTACTTATACTTATTACTGATCGGTAAAATCCATATCTGTACAAGGGGAAAGGAGAGTTTTTTATGGTAAAAAATTCAGTAATTTCTATTATTTCTCAAAAAGAAAATAAAGAAAATAGAGGGTCTGTTGAATTTCAAGTATTCAGTTTCACCACTAAGATAAGGAGACTTACTTCACATTTGGAATTGCACAAAAAAGACTTTTCATCTCAGAAAGGTTTGCGAAAAATTTTGGGAAAACGTCAACGACTACTAGCCTATTTGTCAAAAAGAAATAGAGGACGCTATAAAGAATTAATTGATGAGTTGGATATTCGAGAAATAAAAACTCGTTAATTTGAAGCATGATATCATTTGACGAGCTTAGTCTTGATGAGCTTAGTCGTTTAAATTTTGATGAATTTCTTTTTACTTTCAGCAATGCATGGAAGACTGACTCGGGAAAAACTTATGATTACACCAACTACAAGAAACGACCTCATGATAGTCAATATGGGCCCTCACCACCCATCAATGCACGGTGTTCTTCGACTAATCGTTACTCTCGACGGTGAAGATGTTATTGACTGTGAACCTATATTGGGTTATTTACATAGAGGAATGGAAAAAATTGCGGAAAATCGAACAATTATACAATATTTGCCTTATGTAACACGTTGGGATTATTTAGCTACTATGTTTACAGAAGCAATAACCGTAAACGGACCTGAACAGCTAGGCAATATTCAAGTACCTAAAAGGGCTAGCTATATTAGAGCTATTATGCTGGAGTTAAGTCGTATCGCTTCCCATTTGTTATGGCTTGGCCCTTTTATGGCAGATATTGGGGCACAGACCCCCTTTTTCTATATTTTGCGAGAACGAGAATTGATATATGACTTATTCGAAGCTGCTACCGGTATGCGCATGATGCATAATTATTTTCGTATCGGAGGAGTCACTGCTGATCTACCTCATGGCTGGATAGATAAATGTTTAGATTTTTGCGATTATTTTTTAACTGGGGTTGCTGAATATCAAAAGCTTATTACACGAAATCCTATTTTTTTAGAACGAGTTGAAGGCGTAGGTATTATTGGCGGAGAAGAAGCATTAAATTGGGGTTTATCGGGGCCAATGCTACGAGCTTCCGGAATACAATGGGATCTTCGTAAAGTTGATCGTTATGAGTGTTATGACGAATTTAATTGGGAGATTCAATGGCAAAAAGAAGGAGATTCATTAGCTCGTTATTTAGTACGAATCGGCGAAATGACAGAATCCATAAAAATTATCCAACAGGCCCTGGAAGGAATTCCAGGGGGGCCCTATGAGAATTTAGAAAGCCGGCGCTTTGATAGAATAAAAGACCCTGAATGGAATGATTTTGAATATCGATTTATTAGTAAAAAACCTTCTCCAACTTTTGAATTATCCAAGCAAGAACTTTATGTAAGAGTCGAAGCACCAAAAGGAGAATTGGGAATTTTTCTGATCGGAGATCAGAGTGTTTTTCCTTGGAGATGGAAAATCCGACCGCCGGGGTTTATCAACTTGCAAATTCTTCCGCAGTTAGTTAAAAGAATGAAATTGGCTGATATTATGACGATACTAGGTAGTATAGATATCATTATGGGAGAAGTTGATCGTTGAAATGATAATTGATATAACAGAAATAGAAGCTATTCATTCTTTTTTCAGATTGGAATCCTTAAAAGAAGTTTATGGGCTCGTATGGATGCTTGTCCCTATTTTCATTCTTGTATTAGGAATCACACTGGGTGTACTAGTAATTGTTTGGTTAGAAAGAGAAATATCTGCAGAGATACAGCAACGTATTGGACCCGAATATGCAGGTCCTTTGGGAATGCTTCAAGCTTTAGCAGATGGTACAAAACTACTTTTCAAAGAAAATCTTCTTCCGTCTAGAGGAGATACTCGTTTATTCAGTATTGGTCCATCCATAGCAGTCATATCCATTTTACTAAGTTATTCAATAATTCCTTTTAGCTATCGCTTTATTCTAGCTGATCTTAGTATTGGTGTTTTTTTATGGATCGCCGTTTCAAGTCTTGCTCCCGTTGGATTACTTATGTCAGGCTATGGATCAAATAATAAATATTCCTTTTTAGGTGGATTAAGGGCTGCTGCTCAATCAATTAGTTATGAAATACCATTAACTCTATGTGTATTATCAATATCTCTACGTGTGATTCGGTAAGACATAAAAATTCCTCCATTTCTTTTCTTTCTAAGAAGAAAGTTAAATGATTTGAATATCTATTTTTTTATTCATCATTAGGTTGATGAATTAAACCAGATAGTTATATGAGTGAAATAAAACGGCTTCTAAATTTGCTGTTAAAGGAATTCAATCTCATTTCCTATGTACAAGAATTAAGTGAAAGTAAACATAAGCAGTCAAGGCTGTTTACCCCAAGATTGGCTGATTAGTCATCATGGCTTGAAGCGGGTTTAAAAGATCAATTGTATGGGTTTTTTTCTATACTATTACCATAGAGGTATTACCCTAATGAGAGATTCAAAAAAAAATAAGTGGATGGTTAGGAAGACCAAGATACACAAAGGATTAGTAATGGAGATTCTTTAAATTATCCAATAGGATATTTTTTTATAGAAAAGTAATTCGAATTGGGGCTTTAAGTTGGTAGAAATGATTAAGAAGTACTCCCCATGATTTCGATCCAGAGTATGTTCCTGTCCACTGATTAAGTAAATAACTATCAAAACGAAGAAATCTTTTACTTTTGATAATACGAATAATGCCTCTTTTTCTGAGAAAGGAGAATAGGAACGAAATAAAATTCTTGTTATGTAATGCAATGTCTAAATGCTTTTTCGTAATCGAAAATGAGAAAAAGATAGGTTGAAATATCTATGTGATATTCCTCTAAAAATTATTTTTTTCATTCAAGGGTAAAGTTTTTAATTAACAAAGAAAAATGAAAATTTTTAAAATATGAGATCAATTCCGAAGCACTTTTTTATTATTTTATTATAAATCTAGCAGACAGAATTCCATTAGTCTAATTATAGGCCTTAGGATAAGAATTTGATTCTCTATCGATCTTACAAACACATCAACAAATACATCAAGATAAATAAAGTTGAAAGGTTCTTATATTGATTTGTGACCTATGAGGAGCCGTATGAGGTGAAAATCTCATGTACGGTTCTGTAATAGTGACGAGAACAGTGATGTTATTGTCGACTATGATTATCTAACAGTTTAAGTACAGTTGATATAGTTGAAACACAATCAAAATATGGTTTTTGGGGATGGAATTTGTGGCGTCAACCTATAGGGTTTATCATTTTTCTAATTTCTTCTCTAGCCGAGTGTGAGAGATTACCTTTTGATTTACCAGAAGCAGAAGAAGAATTAGTAGCTGGTTATCAAACCGAATATTCAGGTATAAAATTTGGCTTATTTTATGTTGCTTCGTATCTAAATCTACTAGTTTCTTCGTTATTTGTAACAGTTCTTTACTTGGGGGGTTGGAATCTTTCTATTCCAAACCTATTTAGTCCTGAAATTTTTGACATAAATAAAAGAGGGAAAGTTTTTGTAACAATAATAGGTATCTTTATTACACTGGCTAAAACTTATTTGTTCTTGTTTATTTCTATTGCAACAAGATGGACGTTACCAAGACTAAGAATGGACCAACTATTAAATCTTGGATGGAAATTTCTTTTACCTATTTCTTTAGGTAATCTATTATTAACAACTTCGTTCCAGCTTCTTTCACTGTAAAGGAATAGAATATTCTATTCTTCATAACTTGTCTCAAACAAGAGAAAGAAACCAGTAAACTTATTTATAGATATTCAGATATGTTCCCTATGCTAACTCGGTTCTTGAACTCTAGTCAACAAACAATACGAGCTGCCAGGTATATTGGTCAAGGTTTCATGATTACCCTGTCCCACGCGAATCGTTTACCTGTAACTATTCAATACCCCTACGAAAAATTGATTACATCAGAACGTTTCCGAGGTCGAATCCACTTTGAATTTGATAAATGCATTGCTTGTGAAGTATGTGTTCGTGTATGCCCTATAGATCTACCCGTTGTAGATTGGAAATTTCAAACTGATATTCGAAAAAAACGATTACTTAATTACAGTATTGATTTTGGAATTTGTATATTTTGTGGTAATTGTGTTGAGTATTGTCCAACAAATTGTTTATCAATGTCCGAAGAATATGAGCTTTCTACTTATAATCGTCATGAATTGAATTATAATCAAATTGCTTTAGGCCGGTTACCTGTATCAATAATTGAAGATTACACAATTCGAACAATTTCTTCGAATTTATCTCAACTAAACAATGTATAAAACTCTTGATTCGCAAAACATTTAAAAATTCAAAAAAAAATAGCTTTTAGATTTTTTTGCAGTTAAAGGAATGAGGTTTTTGCTTGGTCAATACAAAAGAACGGTTGGTTCGTAAGGGTCGTGGCTTGATTTTCATTTAAAATCAATTTTTATTCGAATAATGTAATATTTAATAATATAAAGATAAAGTTTTAACCTTTGCTTTCGAGAATAGATAAAAGTAATCCTGTACTTACATCAATCCAAATCACCTCCATTCAAATTGA